CCTATTATGATTCCAAATACAGGAGTAAAAATAGGAATAAGTAACCATATGAGCCCATAAACCTCTTTTAAGGATTCCGATCTGGAAAAAGAATTGATAGCTTGTACTTTTATCGTATCAATTATCATTTCAACGATCAACTTCTCCCATAATAATATCTATACTACCTAGTATTGTCATAATATCGGCCAATTTCATTTTTTTAACTAGCTGAGGAAGAATTTGCAAATTGATAAAACCAGGTGGACGAATTTTCCATCTCCAGGGAAAAACACTCCGATCTCCTACCAGAAAAATTCCCAATTCCCCCTTGGGGGCTTCTACTCTCACATAAAGTTCTTGTTTAGACAATTCAAAAGTGGGCGAAGGTTTCTTACTAATGAATCGATAATCAAAATCATTCCATTCAGAATCCTTTGTTTTATCAAAACGCCGGACCTCTAAATTCTCATAGGGCCCTCCGGGAATTCCTTCCAGGGCTTGTTGAATAATTTTGATGGATTCCACCATTTCACCGATTCGGACTAAATAACGGGCTAGTGAATCTCCCTCTTTTTGCCATTGTACTTCCCAATCAAATTCGTCGTAAGACTCATAATGATCAATTTTACGAAGATCCCACGGAATTCCGGAAGCTCGTAGCATTGGTCCCGATAAACCCCAATTTATTGCTTCCTCTCCACTAATAATACCCACCCCTTCAACTCGTTCCAAAAAAATAGGATTACGCGTAATAAGCTTTTGATATTCAGTAACCCCTGTTAAAAAATAATCACAGAAATCCAAGCATTTATCTATCCAGCCATAAGGTAGATCAGCAGCCACCCCTCCGATACGGAAATAATTATGCATCATTCGCATACCTGTGGAAGATTCGAATAGGTCATATATCAATTCCCTCTCTCGGAAAATATAGAAGAAAGGGGTCTGCGCACCGATATCTGCCATAAAAGGGCCAAGCCATAACAAATGAGAAGCTATACGACTCAGTTCTAGCATAATTACTCTAATATAGCTCGCTCTTTTCGGTACTTGGATATTTCCCAACTGTTCTGGTCCATTTACCGTTATTGCCTCTGTAAACATAGTAGCTAAATAATCCCAACGTGTTACATAAGGAAGATATTGTATAATTGTTCGATTTTCCGCAATTTTTTCCATTCCTCTGTGTAAATAACCCAATACGGGTTCACAGTCAATAACATTTTCCCCATCTAGAGTAATGATGAGTCGAAGAACACCGTGCATTGATGGGTGTTGAGGACCCATATTGACTATCATGAGGTCTTTTCTTGTAGTCGGTACAGTCATATATTTTTTCCCCGATTCATTATTCCACGAATTGCTGAAAACCAAATGAAGTTCATTAAAAATAATAATTAATATTTATATTAATATTTATAATTCTAAAAAAAATAAAAAAAAAAAAAATGAACTTAACGAGTTTTTGGCTCCCGAATATCCAATTGACTAATTAATTCTTTATAGCGTACTCTATTTTTCTTTGACAAATAAGCCAGGAGTCGTTGACGTTTTCCCAGAATTTTACGTAGACCTCTCTGCGATAAATAGTCTTTTCTGTGCAATTCCAAATGGGAAGTAAGTCTACGTATCTTATTGGTGAAACTGAATACTTGAAATTCAACAGACCCCCTATTTTCTTTTTTTTCTTCTTGCGAAATAACTGAAATGAATAAATTTTTAACCATAACAAAAAATTCTGCGTCCCTTTTTCTTTATTTACATTACAAATATAGATTTTACTAATCAGTAATAATAATGCCAGTCATTTTTATTTGTTATACACAATAATCGGGATTTATTCGTATACTTCTTTTTTTTTTTTTATTCACTTAATTGATAATCAATACAATTTTTTTTTTTTTTCAATTTTATTCAAATATAGATAAAAAATTTCTAACCTACAAAAGAGAAGAATTTTGACCTAAGATAAGAAGATTATGACGACTCATTACTTACTAGATAGAATTGCTAAGATCAAGGTCAGGTAATCAGTATCATGTACCATAATCTAATATAACAACATAATATATATTTGTTTGTGTTCATATACCATGTCAGAGATGCCGCTTGATCCATGTAATGTAAATGTATCATCAACTAATTATCAATCGTGGATACATATGTATCCTTGACATAACGAAACGACTACCATTATTGGTATCAAACCAATAGCGATTCATACAAGCAAAATCTTCGAATCGATAATTTGGCCAAAGAAATAATTTGAACTTAATAAATCGATTTGTATCTACATCAAGATGCTTATCCTCATAAAAAAATTGACCACAGCGCTTTACATTGTTCCCATTGCAAAATACTTGATTTCTATCCCCAACATTGACATTTCTTGAATTGAAACAAATGAGAATTCTCAATTCTCTACGACGTCTAGGAGATAAAAAATTATCAGGAACAATAAAATCATAAAAATGATCGTTTCTATTCCCATTTTCATGTCGTGCAATGGATTCATTAAGACCATTCTTATCAACATTTCTTTTTTCTTGGTATCTTCGATTAGTTTGGCGCTTACTCTTATGCACCCGTGAAATAGCTATGGTTTGGTACATGATAAATTGTCCGTCCCATTTTATGGATAGCCGAGCTGGTTCAATAATCAATAGTCCCCTTTTTATCAATTTTGTAAGAGTTGTAGACTTCGGAATCAGCATTACATCCAAACTTATTTCGTCCCTTTGAATAGAGGATATAGCAATTTCCTTTGGATTTCTCAATCTAAGGAGTAGGCAATATACCTTGATATTATTTAGTATTTTTTGATTAAAAGCATTATCCCATTTCAATTGAAAAAGAAAATATCTTTTCAGGAAGAAATCTAGTTCCGCTCCTATCATGGATTTATTTTTATTTTTGCTTTTTTGAATGTATGATCCCCGATAATCTTCTTTAAGATTTTTTTTTTTCGATGGATCAGATCCAATATTTTTGTTATTTTGTGCATATGATCCAAGATCTCCTTGGACTGGCTGTTGTTTTTCTTCTTGATTTTGATTCTCTAATTCAAGAGATTTTTTTTGATTATATAATCTATCTTTTTTTTTCTTTTCGTTGATATTTTTACTAATGTTTTTATTTATATTCAATTTAAAAAGAAGTAAATTGATTGGTATGATCCACGGTTGAATCTTATATGTATTATAAAGTGACACAAATTCTGGTAAAAACCAAAGTTCTAGATTTGATATCGGACAATTTAGGATTTCTTCATTCATTCCCATCCAGTCCAAAAATGTTTTTGTTTGATTGGTTGGGCAGATTTGTTTATGAATCGGGGGATTCATAAACACTTTCTTATCCATTTTTTTTTTATCCATTTTATCAATTATTTGATAATAATTAGTCCGAGTCTTAGTATTTTTATTAATGTTGGCGCTGGCCCCGATATCTCTATTTCTCCATTCCTCAATATCGATCTTTTTTCTAAGACAAAAATTAATAGTTCTCCAATCAAAATATTTTCTATCCGGATTTTTATCCCTATCAATAATAGAATCTTCTCGTAGATAGTTACCAAGATCTATATCTCTCGGCAAATAAAAAAGTTCGGGATTATAATTATTGTAATTATAGGAAATCCTTTTTGACTCGTTTACTTGGAATGGCGACCCATAAATATATGAACCTTTCTTATCTTCATAATTCAGATATTTATTTGATAAAAGATCATATTTGTAGTTTTTTAATTTATCTTTTTGGTTCGGTAATGAATTTACTGCATATGCATAATTTTTTTCTTTCTTGTAATGAATTAATCGGTCTTTTTCATATGAATAAAAATTGGTTGAGTTTTTATTTTGAACCATAAAATTTTTATTGATTCTATTCCGCCAATTTTGCGGTACTAATCTAGACCATCTAGTCTGAGATAAATTGTATTTATAGTGATCATTACCCATTAACCAGCTTTTCCATTCATTCATTTTAAAACCGCTAAGTTTATTATACCTTGATTCGAAATCAAATATTCCGTGTGTTCCAAAAAAATCTTTTTTTATTCTATCCTTAATAAAAGGAATTGTTCCGTGATATTGAAATAAAAATTTCAAGTAATGCTTGTTGATAACTTGGGCTTGTGATAATTTGTAAAATACATATGCCTGTGACAACGAAGAAAGGTCACAAAAAATCTGAGAATTTTTATTTCTAATATTAGAAATAAACTTTTTTATAGTCGAAATAAAATCAATTTTCTTTTTTTTATTTTTATAAATATAAAATCCTTTTTTATTTGTTTCATCATTGGAATTATCCGTTATTTTGTTTTTTAATTGAAGTAAAATTTTTACATGTATTCTGGGAATATTAATGATACGTAAAAAAATATCTTTGTATATCCTTTCAATAAACAAATCAAAAAAATAGTGATATTTGCGCATTAGTCGAGCACTTCTTCTTTTTAATATCTGCCAAATCTTTTTTGGTGATTCTAATCTTTTATCATCACAATTTGTTTCGTTAGGACTAATGTTTATATACGTAGTTATAAATATATTTTTTTTTTCTTTTGTTATTTTTTCGATTTGATTTCTGATTGTATTTGTCTTATCAGCCAGATCTTTCATCTTTTTTTCTGTCAGTGAATAATTTGTCCAATCCGCAGATCTAATTCGAATGGACGATTCATGATTTATATGATTACTTATTAGTGATTTTTTTTTTTTTTTATTCGATTCATATACTTCCCTCAATCCAAATAATGGAATTAGACTTACTTTTTTAAGTTCTTTCATTATTCTTTTTATAAATCGAACTATTTTTCTAACCCATCTTGTTTTTTCTTTTGATACTTTTCGAAACCATTTTGCTCTTTCGTTTATAATTTTTAGGGCTAGAAAACGTTTTTTTTTCACTTTTATAAGTCTTTTTTCAAGTTGTTTCCAAATAGGTTCAAAAAAGGAAGGTAGTTGTCGGGGAGAACCAAAAGGTAATTCAGCTTCCATTCCCCAAACTGTTAA